AATAATTAAATTAGGTAATTTATAAAATAAAACCTTGGGGGTTAATTTTTATTAAAATTTGACTAAGTTTATTGATTATAATTTAAATAATTTTTATTAAAAATTTATTTTTTTTTGAGAAAAATAAATTTTCTAGATTTTTTTTTTAGAAAAAAATTTAAGTGGATTTACAATTTTATGTACATGTGTGTATATACACACATATATATATATATATATATATACTTGTATATAAATAAATTTAATAATCATTATATATTTAATTATAATTTAAATTAAAATTTTATTTAATATAAATATTTTTAATTTTATTTATATAAACATTATATACAGTATAAATCAATGGTCATATTGTCCCTGTAAGCATTTTTATAAATTAGAGAAAATAAAAGAAGGACAATATGTATTTATACATATTGTACATTAATATAAATATATTAATATATATATATATATATAGAAATAAAAATAAATTTATAAATTAATATTAAATTAATAATGTATAATTATTACTAATAATTAATTATATAATGAGAAATAATTTTTTTTATAAAAAAAAAAAAAAAAAAATATCAAGGTTAGTATTTATTTATAATGAAAAATTTAATAATACTATGGAAAATTCTATTAACAAGAAGAAAAGGGGTAACTTGGGGGGGCTACTACTGTTTTAATATTATTTGTAAATAATTTATTAAATGGTTAAATAATTTACTAAGTTTAGTTAATTTTATTTTTAATTTTTGACTAAATTATTAAAATTAATTTAATTTTGTAATGATTAAAGTTTTATTCTTGCTTATTAATTTGTTTATAATTTATTTTACATGTAAATTTTTGTGTGAATTGTATATTTAATTAAAAATTTTATACATTTAATTATTCGCAGTAATTGATATTATGTATTTAAGAAATTAAGAATTAGTAATATTATTTAATATTGGTTAAATTTGTGCCAGCAGCCGCGGTTATACATAAAATATAAATAAATTTTTTTGGTAGTAGTTAAATTTTGAGTTCATAAATTAATTTAATTTTATTAGGTGAAATTTTATGATTAAATTAGTTTATAATTATTTTTGTTGAAGCTAGAAAAATTTGGTTAATAAACTAGGATTAGATACCCTATTATTTAAATAGTAATTAAAAATACCTTAGTAGTAATAGTTATGTTCTTTAAACTAAAAGAATTTGGCGGTATTTTAATCTATTCAGAGGAACCTGTTCTGTAATCGATAATCCACGAGGACTTTACTTAAGCTTGTTTACAACTTGTATACCGCCGTTATTGATTATCTTGTAAGAGTAATAATTTTCTTAATTTTTTAAAAAATAATATCAGGTCAAGGTGCAGTTTATGTTTAAGGAAGAAATGGGTTACAATAAATATATTTAAACGGAAAAGTTATTGAAACATAATTTGGAAGGTGGATTTGATAGTAAAATTTTGTATATAGTAAATTTGATTATAGCTCTAAAATATGTACACATCGCCCGTCGCTCTTATTTCTTTATTAATAATATAAAATAAGATAAGTCGTAACACAGTAGAATTACTGGAAAGTGATTCTAGAATGACAATTTAAAGCTTATTAAGTAAAGTATTTCATTTACATTGAAAAGATTATTGTGCAAATCAATATAAATTGATTAAAATTTATTTATTAATTTTTTTTGTTAATTAATTGTTGTTATTAAAAATAATTTTAAAATTTGAATTTTTAGTATATTTTAAAGAAAAAATAATTTTAATTATAGTTTATAGTATTGTAAGAGAACATTGAAATAATTTGAAAAATTTTTATGATAAAAGAATATTTTATTTATAGTACCTTGTGTATCAGGGTTTATTAATTAGTAATTAATTATTTTAATATTCTCGATTTTAAAAGAGTTAATAAATTATTTAAATTAATGTGAAAAAATTATTTAAAATATTTATTGGAAATGAAAAGTTATTCGTTTTTAAAGGTATCTAGTTTTTAAAGAAATATATTTAATTTAGTTATATAAGTGCTTTGTTTTATTTAAAATATTTCATTAATTATAATTAATAATATATGGGATAAGCTATATATTAAATTTTTAAAATTACTAAATTTTTATAAAAAATATATGCTTAGAATTAGCAATTATTTATAAATTTGTTATAAATTATTTTATAATAAAATTATTTAGTTTGTATTTAATTATTTATTTAAATAATAATTTTAATTAATAAAATTATTTAATAATGATAAAATTAGTATAAATTGTTTGTGTAAATAAATTTATTTGTTAGATTAGTTTAAAGAACTCGGCAAATTTATTAATGTTCGCCTGTTTAACAAAAACATGTCCTTTTGTATTTTATTTAAGGTCTAACCTGCCCACTGAGTAATTGAATGGCCGCAGTATATTAACTGTGCAAAGGTAGCATAATCATTAGTCTTTTAATTGAAGGCTTGTATGAATGGTTGGACGAGACATTAACTGTTTCAAATTAATTTTTAGAATTTTATTTTTCAGTCAAAAAGCTGAAATGTAATTAAAAGACGAGAAGACCCTATAGATCTTGATAATTAATTAGTTAAATTTATTTAGGAAATTTAAAATTTAATTAAGTAAATTATTTTATTGGGGTGATAATAAGATTTAATAAACTCTTATATTTTAAATACATTAATTAATGAATTATTGATCCATTAATAGTGATTATTAGATTAAGTTACCTTAGGGATAACAGCGTAATTTTTTTAGAGAGTTCATATCGATAAAAAAGATTGCGACCTCGATGTTGGATTAAAATATATTTCTGGGTGTAGCAGTTCAGAATAATAAGTCTGTTCGACTTTTAAATTTTTACATGATCTGAGTTCAAACCGGCGTGAGCCAGGTTGGTTTCTATCTTTAATTTATTAAAATATTTTAGTACGAAAGGACCAAGTATTTGAAAAATTTTTTTTGAAATTGAATATTATTACTACTTTGGCAGATTAGTGCAATAAATTTAGAATTTATATATGTAATTGATAATTACAGGTAGTATATGAATTGATTAGAATTTTTACTTTCTATTGTTAGTAGTTTACTTTTGGCAATTTGTGTTATTTTAAGAGTAGCTTTTTTGACTTTATTGGAACGTAAGGTTTTAGGATATATCCAGATTCGTAAGGGCCCTAATAAAGTAGGACTTATAGGAATTCCTCAACCTTTTTGTGATGTAATTAAGTTATTTACAAAGGAGCAAACTTATCCTTTAGTTTCTAATTATATTTCTTATTATTTTTCTCCAGTTTTTTCTTTGTTTTTATCCTTATCGTTGTGAATAAGAATACCATACTTAGTTAATTTATATTCTTTTAATTTAGGAATTTTATTTTTTTTATGTTGTACTAGATTGGGTGCTTATACAGTAATAATTGCAGGTTGATCATCAAATTCAAATTATGCATTGTTAGGAGGATTACGGGCTGTTGCTCAAACTATTTCTTATGAAGTTAGATTAATTTTGATTTTATTATCTTTTGTATTTTTAATTGGAAGATTTAATTTTATAGATTTCTATTATTATCAGAAATTCGGGTGATTTATTTTTATTTCATTTCCTTTAGCTTTAATTTGATTTGTTTCTAGATTAGCAGAAACTAATCGAACTCCTTTTGATTTTGCTGAAGGTGAATCTGAGTTGGTTTCTGGGTTTAATGTAGAATACAGAAGAGGTGGATTTGCATTAATTTTTTTGTCAGAATATTCAAGAATTTTATTTATGAGAATGTTATTTTCTTTATTTTTTTTAGGGGGAATAATTAATAGAATTATTTTTTTTTTAGAATTAGTTTTTATTTCTTTTTCATTTATTTGAGTACGAGGTACATTACCACGGTTTCGTTATGATAAATTGATATATTTAGCATGAAAAAGTTTTTTACCTTTTTCTTTGAATTGTTTAATATTTTTTATTGGTTTAAAACTTTTATTATTAGGAGTGGTTTTATGAATTTAAATTAGTAAAGTTAATAGAAAATTATATTTCTATCTTATGTTTTCAAAACATACGCTTTTTCAAGCTCATTAACTATTCAATTAGATTATCTCATCATTTAGTAATAATTGGATTAATAATATAATAAAGGAAATAAATAACAGTTAAAATTTGGCCTGTAATAATGTAAGGGTCTTCAACTGGTCGTGCTCCAATTCAAGTTAATAAAATTACTGTAACTACTATAATTCAAAATAGGATTTGATTAATTGGGTAGAATTGAATTCCTCGAAACTTTCTTAGGTAATAAAATGGAAGAATTATTAAGATTGCAATTGACATAACTAGGGCAATTACTCCTCCAAGCTTGTTTGGAATTGATCGTAAAATAGCATAAGCAAATAAAAAATATCATTCTGGTTGAATGTGGACAGGAGTAACAAGGGGATTAGCTGGAATGAAGTTATCTGGATCTCCTAATAAATAAGGGTCAATTAGGGTTAATAGAACTAATCTCATTAATATTAAAATAAATCCTACGATGTCCTTGTATGTAAAGTAAGGATGAAACGGAATTTTATCAATGTTAGAATTGATTCCTAAAGGGTTATTAGATCCAGTTTGATGAAGAAATAGAAGATGAATTATAGTTATTGCAGCTACGATAAATGGAAAAATGAAATGGAAAGTGAAGAATCGTGTTAAAGTAGCGTTGTCTACGGCGAATCCTCCTCATAATCATTGGACTAAGGTATTTCCTAGGTAAGGAATTGCCGATAATAAATTGGTAATTACAGTTGCTCCTCAAAAAGATATTTGTCCTCATGGGAGTACATAACCTATAAATGCTGTTCCTATAACTAGGAATAAAATAATTACTCCTACTATTCAAGTATGTATAAACAAGTATGAACCATAGTATATTCCTCGTCCAACATGTAAATAAATACAAATAAAAAAGAAAGAGGCACCATTTGCGTGTAAAGTTCGTAATAATCATCCGTAATTAACATCTCGACAAATATGTGTAACTCTATTGAATGCTATAGTGATATCTGCTGTATAATGTATAGCTAAGAATAATCCAGTAACAATTTGAACAATTAAACATAGTCCAAGTAGGGAACCAAAATTTCATCAAGCAGAAATATTAATTGGGGCTGGTAAGTCTACTAATGCATTATTAGCAATTTTGAATAATGGGTGTCTAAGACGTAAAGGTTTATTCATTAGTTTATTGGCCGTAAAGGTCCATAATATAAATTTGTAATTTTTACAACTACAATAAGGGTTAATAATAAGTAATTTATTAATATAATAGTAATTAAATTGGTAGGGAAATTATATAAATTCATTAACGATACACTATTATTAGGTAAAAAATTGTTTAAATTTATAATATTAAATATATTATCAGATGTAAAGATTCTTGATACAAGAGTTTTGTCTATAATTAATATAAATAAAATTACTGAAATAATTGAAATTGCCGATAAAAATAATATTTTAGTGGAAAATGAAAATATTTCATTTGATGCTAGTGATGTAACATAAATAAAAAGAATTAGTATTCCACCAAGAAATACTAAAAATAAAATATATGAATATCAAAATGAGTTGAAAATTATCCCGGTGATTAAACATACTAAGAAAGACTGTACAAGTAATATTAATCCTATAGCTAGAGGGTGATTTATTTGTATAAAAATTAATCTTGATATAATTACTAATGAATATAAAATAGTTTGGGTAATTACAGAAAATAGTTTATTTAAAATATTAATTTTGGGGATTAATGATAAAGAGATTCTTTTTTTCTGAAGTTTTAAAAGAAAAATTCTTATTTTTGGTTTACAAGACCAATGTTTTTATTAAACTATTAAAACTAATGTTAATATTAATTAATTGAGTTGTTCCTTTTATATTATTTATTATAGGGATATTTGTTTTTGTTTCAAATCGAAAACATTTGTTGTCAATATTAATTAGATTAGAATTCATTGTATTGAGAATATTTTTAATTTTATTTATTTATTTAAATTATTTTAGTAATGAAATATATTTTAGTATAATATTTTTGACCTTTAGAGTTTGTGAAGGGGTATTAGGTTTGTCAATATTGGTAAGTATAGTACGTACTCATGGGAATGATTATTTTCAATCTTTTAGAATTTTACAATGTTAAAATATTTGTTTATAATAATATTTTTGATTCCTTTAAGTTTTAAGAAAAAAACATTCTGAATGGTGCAGAATTTAATTTTTTTATTAGGTTTTTTATTTATTTTAATAAATTTGTACGGTAACTTTAGTATAAATATTAGTTATTTTTTAGGGTGTGATGTAATTTCTTATGGTTTAATTACTTTAAGAATTTGAATTACTGGACTAATAATTATAGCAAGAAGAACTGTTTTTAACAGAAATAACTATAGAATATTTTTTATATTTAATATAATTATATTATTAATTTTTTTATTTTTAACATTTAGAAGTCTAAATATTTTTATATTTTATTTATGTTTTGAAAGAAGCTTAATCCCTACTTTATTTCTAATTTTAGGGTGAGGGTATCAACCTGAACGATTACAGGCTGGTATTTATTTATTATTCTATACTTTGCTAGCTTCTTTACCTATAATATTAGGTATTTTTTATTTATATAATTATACTGGTACAATAAATTTTTATTTAATAATAAATTTGAATTTGAATTATTATTTATTTTATTTTTGTATAATTATAGCTTTTTTAGTCAAGATACCAATATTTTTAGTACATTTATGACTGCCTAAGGCTCATGTAGAAGCTCCAGTTTCAGGATCAATGATTTTAGCTGGTGTTTTATTAAAATTAGGGGGTTATGGATTAGTACGTGTGTTTAGATTTTTACAGGTAGTTGGTTTAAAGTTTAATTATATTTGGATTACTATTAGATTAGTAGGGGGTGTTTTAGTAAGATTAATTTGTTTACGTCAGACTGACTTAAAGGCATTAATTGCTTATTCTTCTGTTGCTCATATAGGAATTGTTTTAGGCGGACTAATAACAATAACTTATTGAGGAATTTGTGGTTCTTATACATTAATAATTGCTCATGGATTATGTTCTTCTGGTTTATTTTGTTTAGCAAATATATCTTATGAACGGATGAGAAGTCGTAGACTATTTATCAATCGAGGTTTATTAAATTTTATACCAAGTCTTGCTTTATGATGATTTTTGTTAAGATCAGCAAATATAGCAGCTCCTCCTACTTTAAATTTATTAGGAGAAATTAGTCTTTTAAATAGAATTGTAGCTTGATCTTGATTAAGAATGTTTGGATTAGCTTTAATTTCTTTTTTTAGAGCTGCCTATACATTATTTTTATATTCTTATACACAACACGGAAAATTATGTTCTGGATTTTATAGAGGTAGAAATGGAAAAATTCGTGAATATTTAATTTTATTTTTACATTGATTTCCTTTAAATTTACTTATTATGAAGAGTGAAAGTTGTTTTTTAATATTTTAGGTTTAAATAGTTTAATAAAAATATTGATTTGTGGTGTCAAAGATATGAAGCATTCATTTTAGACCGTGAAATTTATTTCTATTTGTTTTTTAAGCTTTATTAGTTTATTATTTTGTAGAATTGTATGTTTTTTTTTCGGATTAAATATATTATTATATAATTATTCATTTTTTATTGAATGGGAAGTGGTGAACTTAAATAGCACTGGAATTTTTATAACTTTTTTATGGGATTGAATAAGTTTACTATTTATATCTTTTGTTTTATTAATCTCTTCTATAGTAATTTATTACAGAAAGGAATATATATCAGAAGATTATAATATTAATCGATTTATTATACTTGTATTAATATTTGTTTTGTCAATGATATTATTAATTATTAGACCAAATTTAATTAGAATTTTATTAGGATGAGATGGTCTTGGACTTGTATCTTATTGTTTAGTAATTTATTTTCAAAATGTGAAATCTTTTAGAGCTGGAATATTGACAGCTTTATCAAATCGAATTGGGGATGTTGCATTATTATTAGCTATTGCTTGAATATTAAATTACGGTAGATGAAATTATATTTTTTATTTAGAAATAATAAAGACAGACTTAGAAATGATGGTAATTGGTTCATTAGTAGTATTAGCTGCTATAACTAAGAGAGCTCAAATTCCTTTTTCTTCTTGATTACCTGCAGCTATGGCTGCTCCTACACCAGTTTCAGCTTTAGTTCATTCTTCTACACTTGTTACAGCAGGGGTATATTTATTAATTCGATTTAATATTTTAATTGAAGGAACTTTTATTACTTTTGTTTTACTATTATTAGCATGTTTAACAATATTTATATCTGGTTTGGGGGCTAATTTCGAATTTGACTTAAAGAAGATTATTGCATTGTCAACTCTTAGACAACTGGGTTTAATAATGAGAATTTTATCAATAGGTTTTCCTAAACTAGCCTTTTTTCATCTTTTAACACATGCATTATTTAAGGCTCTATTATTTATAAGTGCAGGAGCCATTATTCATAATATATCTAATTCTCAAGATATTCGATTTATGGGTAGATTAGTAGTTCATATACCTCTTACAGTAACTTGTATAAGTGTTGCAAATTTGGCTTTATGTGGAATACCTTTTTTAGCTGGATTCTATTCAAAGGATATAATCCTGGAAATAGTGAGTATGTCCTATGTAAACTTCTTTGTTTTTTTTTTGTTTTTTTTTTCTACAGGCCTAACAGTAATATATTCATTTCGATTAGTATATTATAGTTTGACTGGAACTTTAAATTGTAGATCAATACATTATTTATCAGATGAAGGTTGAGTAATGTTACGAGGTATAATAGTTTTAATATTTATGAGAGTATTAGGGGGAAGAATACTTAATTGATTAATTTTTCCTAGACCAAGAGTAATTGTTTTACCTATAAATTTAAAAATATTAACATTATTTGTATGTATTTTAGGTGGATTAATAGGTTATTTAATTTCTAATGTATCATTTTATTTTGTTAATAAGTCTTTAAATATGTATTTAATTTCTTATTTTTCTGGTTCAATATGATTTATACCTTATATTTCTACTTACGGAATCATTAATTATCCTTTAAATATTGGTAAACTATCATATAAGGGTATAGACCAAGGATGAAGAGAATACTTAGGTGGTCAAATAATTTATTATTTATTAATAAATTATTCTAAATTTTATCAAAGTTTTCAAAATAATAATTTAAAGTTTTATTTAATAACTTTTATTTTATGGTTTGTAATTTTTTTAATTTGAGGAATAATTTAACTTTATTTAAGTAGCTTATATTAGAGTATGACATTGAAGCTGTTATTGAGGTTATTGTAACCCTTAAATGTTTAATAATTAAAAATAGTAATTTATAAAAGAAAGTCCTTTATTTTTACAATGAAAATGTAAAGTTTTTATTAAACTATATAAATAGAAATATTAATGGAATTTAACCATTAAAGAAGAAAGTTAGCAGCTTTATCTTGATCACCATATTTCCTTAATTGGAATTATTTGTATTCAATGATATCATTAACAATGATATGCCTCTTTTTGGCTTCAATTAAATAGAATAAGGATAATTATATCTAAGATTAGGTCGAAACTAATTGCAATAAATCGCTTCATATTCTAAGGAAGACTAAAATAATAGTACTTTTTGAATGCAAATCAAATGTTATAATTAACTACAACCCTATGTTGATCATTCAAGAGCACCCTGATTTCATTCGTGATAAAGACCTATCAATAAAATAATAATAAATAATGAAATACTATAAGTTCATACAATTAAATTTGAAGAATAAATAATTGGGATAATGGGGATAATTAGGGCAATTTCTACATCAAAGATCAGAAAAATAATAGCAATTAGAAAGAAACGAAGAGAAAATGGAAGTCGTGAAGAGCTTTTTGGGTCAAATCCACATTCAAACGGAGATGATTTTTCTCGGTCAACAAAAGTTTTTTTTGATAATAGAGAAGATAAAACTATTAAGATTACAGAAATAATTAAAATAATTGTTATAATTATTAATATTGAAAAGATTATTTATACTAAGATTTCTTAGACCTTATGATTGGAAGTCAAATATACTTTTATACTATATAAATAAGGTTTATCCTCCTCATCAATAAATTGAAATGTACAGGAATAGTCATACAATGTCGACGAAATGTCAGTATCATGCTGCTGCTTCAAATCCGAAATGATGATTATTAGAAAAGTGGTGATTTAAGTGACGGATTAAACAGATGGCAAGGAAAGTAGTTCCAATTAATACGTGAATACCATGGAATCCTGTTGCTATATAAAATGTTGATCCATAAGCTGCATCAGCAATAGTAAATGGAGCTTCAATATATTCATAAGCCTGTAGAATAGTAAAGTATACTCCTAGTAAAATAGTGAAGAATAAGCCTTGTGTAGTTTGTGAGTGATTACCTTCCATTAAACTATGGTGGGCTCATGTTACTGTAACTCCTGAAGCTAGTAAAATTGCTGTATTTAGGAGGGGAATTTGGAATGGATTAAAGGGGATAATACCAACTGGTGGTCATGTTATACCTAATTCAACAGTTGGAGAAAGTCTACTATGGAAGAATGCTCAGAAAAATGAAATAAAAAAGAATACTTCTGAAACAATAAATAAAATTATTCCTCATCGAAGTCCAATAGTTACTTGATATGTATGAAGACCTTGAAAGGTCCCTTCACGAGAAATATCTCGTCATCATTGATATATAGTTAGAATAGTAATAATATTTCCTAATACAAATAATGAAATATCATATTGGTGGAATCATTTTACTAATCCAGAAACTGTTGTTATTGCTCCTACGGCTCCTGTAAGAGGTCAAGGGCTATAATCAACTAAATGAAATGGATGATTTGAGTGTGTTGACATTATACTACTTCTCTAGAATAAAGGGTTCTAAGAACTGCAAATACATAAGATTGAATAATTGCTACTGCTGATTCAAGAACTAATAAAGCAATTTGACCGATTAATAAAATTCTTACTATAATTGCTGAGAGGGATGGGCCTGTGTTTCCTAGAAGAGTTAGAAGAAGATGACCAGCAATTATATTAGCTGCTAGTCGTACTGCAAGTGTTCCAGGACGAATTATGTTACTAATAGTTTCAATACATACCATGAATGGTATAAGAACAGCTGGAGTTCCTTGAGGAACAAGATGAGCAAATATATGTTGTGTGTGATTAATTCAACCATAAAGTATAAAACTAATTCAGAGTGGAAGGGCAAGAGCTAATGTTAAAGTTAAATGACTTGTACTTGTGAAAATATATGGGAATAATCCTAAGAAATTATTAAATAAAATTATAGAAAATAATGAAATGAAAATAAAAGTTCTACCATTATGAGGTGAATCCTTTAGTAAAGTTTTGAATTCCTTATGAAGTGTTAATAGAATATTATTTCAAATAATGTTATATCGTGAAGGTATAATTCAGTATATAGAAGGAATAATTAAAAGACCAATAAATGTTCTTATTCAGTTAAGTGATAAATTAAAAATACTTGACGAAGGATCAAATACAGAGAATAGATTTGTTATCATTTTCAGTTTATTGAGTTAGTAGAAGTAAGGGTTGATTGGGGAGGTTGAGGTATTTTATTGAAAAAATTAAAGTAATTTAAGATGTTAAATATAATAAATCTAATAGAGAAAATAATAAAAAGTAGGGTTCATCTAATTGGGGCTATTTGTGGCAACAAAAAATATTAATAATTTAATAATTTTAGCTTGACAAGCTAATGTTATAATTTAACTAATTTTTTGTTTTCATTAGAAGTAAGTGCTAATTTACTATATGATGGTTTAAGAGACCATTACTTGCTTTCAGTCATCTAATGATTAGTTTAAAGATGAAATTCATTTAATAAAATAATTTGTAGGGACACTTTCAATTACAATAGGTATAAAACTATGATTAGCTCCACAAATTTCAGAACATTGACCAAAGAATAGTCCTGGTCGGTTGATTATAAAACTTGTTTGATTTAGTCGACCAGGAGTTCCATCAACCTTTACACCAAGGGCTGGAACAGTTCATGAATGAATTACATCAGCTGCTGTAACTAAAATTCGAATTTGAGAATTTATAGGTAGAACAACTCGATTGTCAACATCTAAAAGTCGGAAACCATCTGTTGATAATTCGTTAGTTGGAATTATATATGAATCAAATTCAATATCTAAAAAGTCGGAATATTCATAACTTCAATACCATTGGTGACCAATAGACTTTAATGTTAATACCGGCTCATTAATTTCGTCAAGTAAATAAAGGAGTCGTAAGGATGGTATAGCAATGAATAAAAGAATAATAGCAGGAAGAATAGTTCAGATTAATTCAATAGTTTGACCATGGAGAAGAAATCGGTTTGTATAATTATTAAAAAATAATATAAATATTAAGTGACCTACTAATACAGTAATTATAATTAAGATTAATAATGTATGATCATGAAAGAAGGTTAATTGTTCTATTAAAGGAGAAGCTCTATCTTGTAGACCTAGATTTGCTCATGTTGGCATTTATATTCTAACAAAAGAATAATCTTTATATATGGAGCTTAAATCCATTGCACTAATCTGCCATATTAGATTAGTTAGTTAGTAAAGGTAATTCTGCGTAGCTATGTTCAGCAGGCGGAGTATTTTGGTATCACTCAATTGATGAAGATAACTGAATTGGATAAATTACAGTTCGTTGGGAAATTATACTTTCTCAAACGATGTAAAGGAAAAAAATAATAGATAGGAGAGAAATAGTTGAGCCAATTGTAGAAATAACATTTCATGTAGTATAGGCATCAGGATAGTCAGAATATCGACGGGGTATACCAGCTAATCCAAGAAAGTGTTGGGGGAAGAAGGTTAAATTTACTCCAACAAATATGATTAAAAATTGACTTTTTAACATTTTAGGATTAAGGGTAAGTCCTGTAAGTAGAGGATATCAATGAACAAATCCTGCTATGATAGCAAATACAGCTCCTATAGATAGTACATAATGGAAATGGGCTACTACATAATATGTATCATGAAGAATAATATCAATAGAAGAATTAGCAAGAACTACTCCAGTTAATCCTCCAACAGTAAATAAAAATACAAATCCTAGGGCTCAGATAATAGCAGGGGAATAATTTAGTTGAGTTCCGTGAAGTGTAGCTAATCAACTAAAAATTTTAATTCCAGTAGGAACAGCAATAATTATTGTGGCTGAAGTAAAATATGCCCGAGTATCAACGTCTATACCAACAGTAAATATATGATGGGCTCATACAATAAACCCTAATAGTCCAATAGCTAATATAGCATAAATTATTCCTAAAGATCCAAATGTTTCCTTTTTTCCACATTCTTGACTAATAATATGTGAAATTATTCCGAATCCTGGGAGAATTAAAATATATACTTCAGGATGACCAAAAAATCAAAATAAATGTTGATAAAGAATTGGATCACCTCCCCCAGCTGGGTCGAAGAATGATGTATTAAGATTTCGGTCAGTTAATAATATTGTAATGGCACCTGCTAATACAGGTAACGAAAGAAGAAGAAGAACAGCAGTAATAACTACTGATCAAACAAATAAAGGTATTCGGTCAAAAGTAATTCCTGTTGAACGTATATTAATTACTGTTGTAATAAAATTTACAGCTCCTAAAATTGATGAGATTCCGGCTAAATGTAAGGAAAAAATAGCTAGATCTACAGATGCTCCGGCGTGGGCAATACCTGACGCAAGTGGAGGATAAACTGTTCAACCAGTTCCTGCTCCGGCATCAACTATAGAAGAAGCTAATAATAAAGTTAGAGAAGGGGGTAGTATTCAGAATCTTATATTATTTATTCGAGGAAAGGCTATATCAGGTGCTCCTAGTATTAAAGGAACTAATCAATTTCCGAATCCTCCAATTATGATAGGTATAACTATAAAGAAAATTATTACAAATGCATGGGCTGTTACGATAACATTATAGATTTGATCATCACCAATTAGTGCACCAGGATGACCTAGTTCTGCTCGAACTAGTATACTTAAAGAAGTACCTACTATTCCGGCTCAGGCTCCAAAGATGAAGTATAGAGTTCCAATATCTTTATGATTAGTTGAGAAAAGTCATTGTTGCGATTAAATGGCTGAAGTTTAGGCGATAGATTGTAAATCTATTTATAAGGATAGTCCTTTTTAATCAGGCTTTATAGTCAATAATGATATTAGACTGCAATTCTAAAGGAGTAATAAATTTACTAAGGCTTAAAAGATTTCTACTTATATTTATAGCTTTGAAGGCTATTAGTTTATTTAACTTAAAGCCTTAAAGTAAAAAATAAAGTAATGATACTATAGGTAGACTGGAGGCAGAAATGAATGAACAAATACTTATTAAATTAAGGGAAGGTTTAAATTGTTCAGATGAATTTCAGTTATGTTCTGTATTTCCGATTAAGAAAGCAGGATAACAAAGTCGTATATAAAAGAATAAAGTGATTAGAGATGTAAGAATTAAGATGAATACAATAGTTATTTGTCTAATACAGGTGAGTTGTTGGATAACAATTCATTTTGGGAAAAATCCTAAAAAAGGTGGGAGTCCACCTATAGATAATAGGTTAATACATAAAATAAATTTAAATAATGTGGAAGAATTAAATATTGAATATATTTGGTTAATATGAAAAATTTTATAATAATTGAATACTAAAATGGTTGAAGTGGAAAGGAAGGTATAAAATAAAAAGTATACAAGTCAAAGTTTATTTGATTCTGTTATGGCAGCAAGTATTCATCCAATATGATTGATTGATGAAAAAGCTATTAATTTACGAATAGAGGTTTGGTTAAATCCACCAATTGCACCAATAATAGAAGATGAAATAATAAATAAAAAAATAAAATTGTAACAGAATACATAAGAAATAAGAATTATTGGGGCAATTTTTTGTCAAGTTATTAAAATAATACTATTGATTCAAGATAAACCGTCTATTACTCTTGGAAATCAAAAATGAAGGGGGGCTGTTCCACTTTTAATTATTAAGGCAATAATAATTAGTCTATTATGACTAATATAAGTTTCAGTTAAGATTCTGAATTTTAGTATACTTAAAATTACTGCTACAAGGAAAATTGATGAAGCAATAGCTTGTGTAAGAAAGTATTTTAAGGCTGTTTCTGTGGTTATTAAATTTTTACTATTATTTATAAGGGGGATAAATGATAATAAATTAATTTCTAAACCTATTCAAGCTCTTAATCATGAAGAAGAAGAGATTGAAATTAAAGTCCCTCTAATTATTGTAGTTAAAAACAAAATTTTAGACGAATTATTAAAAATTAAAAAGGAAAGGATTATAACCTTTATAAATGGGGTATGAACCCAGTAGCTTAATTAGCTTACCTTTTTATTGGTACAATTTTATATTTAAGTGTAAGATGCACGAAAGTTTTTGATACTTTAAGGAATAGTTTAATTCTATTAAATATAAAATTTATAATGAATATAATGTTTAATTATTTGATTTACCCTATCAAGGTAACCCTTTAGTCAGGCAATTCATTAGTTTAAATTTAAAATTTTAAAGTAAATTGTTATTTATTTTTGTATATAATTTTAAATTA